AAACAACACTGACTCCGCCTCGAAAATTGCATTTTTGATACAACACTGGCTCGCGAAGACAGTACCCATCTGCATTTTTTACCCACTTATAGCTCATTATTTAAAATATAATAATTTTTTACCCATCTTTATCTTTCTATTTATTTCATTACTCAATACCTAGGAGTACCAACACCCCCGCATGTCCCCAATCTATACTACTCCACACTAGTACTATTACTATATCTTACCCAGGACTTTTACGGGGGGGGGGGGGTTAAGTATAGTCTAAAAAATAATTCTTTGAATCAAACTAAATACCATAGAAATTTCGTGCGCCCCTTCCCCCATAAAAAATTTGTTATTTTTGAGCTAATTTACACCATAAAAATAATTGAAATCACAAGAATTTGTGCCAAAAAAGGCTTCAAAAAATAGAAATATTTTGAATACATTTTACCTATGCTAACAAAATGAGGTCAGGTAAACCCCCTTAAAAGCAAAAAAAAAATTTTTTTTGTCAGCACAGGTAAAACCCCTCAATGCTTAAAGACTAAAACACCAACCTTTGAACAAAATCACCAGAAATTTACCCCCCTTGCGGGGGGTTTACCTAACAAAAAAAAACTGGTCAGGTAAACTCCCTTAAAAGCTAAAATTTAAAAAATTTTGTCACTTCAGGCAATCTTCCCTAAAACTAAAATATGCTCTAAAAATCGACTGCGGGGGGTTTGCCTATGCTTTTTTCATAAATTGGGCTTGCTCTTATTATTTTTGCTCAACTCAGTCAAGTGAGCCTTCTCGCCACTCATGAACAAGCCCTAAGACTAAAATTAAAACAAAAAATATACCTGCAACTAAGGCCCTTACACCATAACTTTCGTAAACAAACACAGGAAAAGGAAGCAGCAAAGCAATCTCTACATCAAAAATAAGAAAAATAACTGCCAGAAGAAAAAATCGAACTGAAAACGGAAGCCGAGCAGAACATTTAGGATCAAAACCACACTCAAAGGGCGATCTCTTTTCCCGGTCTGCAATACTACGTTTTCTCAAAAATCAGGCAACCAAACAAACACCAAGAGAAACACTAAAACTGACTAAAACTATAGTCCTTATCAAAAACATTAGTTTTAAAAATTTGAAATTTTATATTCTATGCCATCAACATAATCCGTTCTTCCGGCGTAAAACCCTAAACAAACACAACACATGTTCCTTCTGAGTAACAATCAGATATCTAAACCGACTCTTGTTTAAAAACAAAGGACCTGACTAGTCCACCTAACAGGCCGAAACTGCTCACACCTCTAGTGCTTTTTGTTATGCAAGAAACGGTTAAATCCGATACTGAAGAAACCAAAAATCTTAGTGCATATTACACTAACTTACAACCACCCAGAGTTCAGATAAACACCCTAACATCTTCAGTGTTATGCTCTTATTTAAGCTATCGTGAGCTGCCCGGCGCTAAAGAATTTTTCTTATTATTTACATGCAACACAAACCTTTTTTTTAAAGTATAGCACCCTATTTTGGAAGCAACGCTTATTATTGAATTAAAAGCTCAACACTTATTTTAGTTACTCAAAATAACCAAAAACCTTAGGAATTTAAGAACCCCACCAATAAATACAAAGATAAAGAAAAAGCCAAACGACATCTACAAAATGTCAATACCACGCAGCAGCTTCAAACCCAAAATGATGTCTTTTAGAAAATTGAAAAATCCAAACACGAAAAAGACATACTATCAGAAAAGAAGACCCAATTAACACATGCAACCCATGAAAACCTGTAGCTACATAAAAAGTAGAACCATAAACCCCATCTGATAAGGCAAAAGGTGCTTCTCAATATTCACCGCCCTGTAAAAACGTAAAATAAACTCCCAAACCAACAGTTAAAATCAACCCTGCAATTCCTTCTTTTCGCCTACCCTCCAACAAAGCATGATGCGCCCAAGTCACTCTTACTCCAGAACCCAGCAATACCCCTGTGTTTAACAACGGAACAGAAAACGCATTTAAAGAAACAACACCAACCGGAGGCCAACAAGACCCTAACTCTAGTCTGGGAGAAAGACTTCTATGAAAATAAGCTCAAAAAAAAGCAACAAAGAAACACACCTCAGATAAAATAAACAAAATTATACCCCAGCGCAATCCCACAGAAACTTTTAAAGTGTGAAAACCCTGGAAAGTTCTTTCACGAATGACATCTCGCCATCACTGTAATATTGTCAACAAAATAACCCCTAATCCTAACACCATCAAAAAGACCCCATAACCATGACATCACCTGGCTAACCCAACAGTCAAAAAAAAAGCACCAACAGAACCAACAAGGGGCCAAGGCCTAAGCTCAACTAAATGAAACGGATTTCGAACCATATTTATTTTATTTATGTTTATAAACCTCCTGTGTGGAAAACAAGCATACTACTTATACTAATAAAATAATCTCATCCGACGTTTTTACGTATTTTTAGCACGAAAAACTAAAGTGATTTTTACACTACAAATGATTTACAACAAAGTAATTATAAACATCCCTAAGGAAAAAATAATGATCCCTAAATAGCACAAAATAGTATTAAGAGAACACTTTCTGAAAAAATCAATTGTTTTAGAGGACACACTAAAAACCCCTTTTCCTCCGAAAACCTCAAACCATCCACGGTCCCCCTGATATAAAAAATATGACCCTAATTTAATTCTATTTTTGGCAACCCCCTGTCTCCTCAACAAAACAAGAAATCACATTAAACTAACCCCTAAAAAGGAAGAATAACCAAAAAAAGAATTTAATTGGGGCTTAAACACACTTAAGCTTCTTAAAGCTCATCCTAAAATCAAACCAGTTCTTAAAACAAAAAAAGTCAACCTTTTTATAATTGACCCTAAAAATACTAACCCTTCATCAAAAAAAAACATTCATATAAAACAGCTACCCCCAGCAACCGCACCAATTATCAAAAAAATCATAGGTAAAACTTCCTGAGCAGTTTCTTCCCCCCAATTATGACTACCAGAAAAATTAAAAGTACCCCACAAAGAACAATACCTAAGACGAACCGAATAAGAAACTGTAAGCCCGGTAGCCAAGAAAATTATAAAAAAAATAACAAGTCTACCATCCAAGAATAACAAGTTTTCCAAGATTATGTCTTTTGAATAGAAACCCGCCAAAAAAGGGGCCCCACAAAGCGCCAAATTAGAAATATGTAAACACCTGGTAATTACAGGGGTTCGATCTCAAACCATCCCAAGTTCTCGTAAATCCTGACTATGTTGCGATCGATGAATAAAAGAACCCGCGCATAAAAATAAAAGGGCTTTAAACATAGCATGAGTGTACAAATGAAAAAGGGCCAACTTACAACACCCCATTCCCAGTGCCCTCATTATGACTCCCAATTGCCTCAAAGTAGACAAGGCAATTACCTTTTTTAAATCTGTCTCTAAGTTCGCAGCCATTCCCGCTATAAGCATTGTTAGACTTGCCACAAGAAGTAAAAAAGGCTTAAAAGCTCTCAGACCTCTCAAAAAATCGTAAAAACGAATCAACAAGAAAACACCTGCCGTAACTAAAGTAGAAGAGTGCACCAGCGCAGAAACCGGCGTCGGAGCAGCTATTGCCGCCGGTAACCACCTAGAAAACGGAATTTGAGCTCTTTTTCTTATCCCGGCAAACACCAAAAACCAAACAACCATAGCCAGATTAGCATCATAAAAAATATAGCTAATAGTATAGGCCCCTTGACAAGACAAGACACCCACCCTCAGCAAAATTATAACATCCCCCACTCGGTTTATTAAAACGGTTAACATGCCCGCACTCTGGGATTTAAAATTCTGATAATAAATAATCAATAAAAAAGAAGTGAGCCCCAACCCATCTCATCCAATCAAAATCACAACGATATTTGGAATAAAAATAACAAAACACATAGAAAGAACAAATAAAAATACAAGCCAACTAAAACGGGGTAAAAAAGAATCACCACTTATATATTCGCATGTAAATATAAGCACACATGAGGAGATTAGCAGTACCACACACCCAAAGCTAATACTTACTCAATCAAACAAAAAATCCATTCTGATTCTCACACCGTTTCTATTAAAAATCTCCCACCTCAACATAACTCTAAAATCATATCAAACGATAACTCTTAAAGATAAAGTTAACAAAAAAAATAATCTACAAAAAAATAAACTCAAGTTGAAACTTACGTAATAACGCCACCACATAACTACACAGTACTTATCAAATATCTTTAACACCACAAATTAACATTTTATTTTAAACTAACTATGTTTATTTTAAAAACTAGACTCAATCTGACAAAATTCCAAGACAACAAACTAACACGTTGAGAGGAACCCAATGACAGAAAATAACCAAATATTCACGCGATTTGGGAACCAGAAACCTCTCGTAACAAGACCTTATTTTTCCATGTTGCCTTGAGACGTACAGATAAAGACTATAGCCCTCTGACAAAAACCTAACTAATCCAAAACAAACACCCCAAACCATCCTAACCCCAATAACGGAAACAAATAATATCACCTCAGCTCTTAAATTAAGCCTAGGAGGAGCAGCTATGTTTCTTCTACATACTAAAAATCAAAAAAAAGTCATAAGAGGAAAAAAAGTAATGGCCCCCTTTACTAACACCATTCTGCGCGAACCCACTCTTTCGTAAACTATGTTAGCCAACGCAAATATTGCTGGAGAACAGAGACCGTGAGCCAATAACATCAGCAACCCTCCCTGCCATCCTCAGTTATTGTTGCACATAACTCCCCCCACAAACAAACCCATATGACCCACAGAAGAATAAGCAATCAGACCTTTTATATCAACTTGACGCAAACAAATCACGGAAGTGACAACACCCCCCCACAGAACAAAGCTAAGATAAAAAATAGAACTAACAGATCCTAAGAACATTAATTGATCCAAAATACGAATTAATCCGTATCCTCCTAACTTCAAAAGAACACCAGCTAAAATCATAGAGCCTGCCACCGGCGCCTCAACATGAGCCTTGGGCAACCATAGGTGCAGGAAAAAAACAGGAATTTTGACTATGAAAGCAAGTACCATAACAAAAAGGAAAACATAACCGTAAAATCTCTCACCTAATATCCCAAAAGTTATAAAATACCTTAAATGACCCTTATTTCTAAAAAAATATATAATACAAGAGAAAAGAGGCAAAGAAGCCCCTACTGTATAAAGGATCATATACATCCTGGCCTCTAATCGCTCAGGCTGATGCCCTCACCCCAAAATTATAACAAAGGTTGGAATCAACGACAATTCAAAAAAAATATAAAAAAGCAAAAAATCACAAACAGAAAATCCAACATACAATACTAAAATCAAAAAAATTAAACTAAATAAAAAAGCCCTATCGTTATTTTTATTTAGTAACACTTTTCAGTTGGCTAAAATTATTAAAGCCCCCATTCATAACCTTAGAGTACTTATAGCCACTCCCAAAATATCGAAGGAAAAGAAAAAAAATCTTTTATTTCACCCATAGCTGAATCTTTCAACGATACCAACAAAACTAAAAAACAGAAAAGAACAAGAAACAATCTGTCACTTACATTTAAGAACAGAAAAACTCAAAAAAATAAGCCCCACACAACCAAGAAAGCCTAACATTCATAAATAGACAGACTAGACACAAAATCATTTCCATGACTACGAATAAAACAAACCAGTAAGGCTAAACCCACCGCTGCTTCGCACGCAGCGAAGCTAATTAAAACCAGGCAAAGGTAAAACCTAGAAAAACTAGAATAAACTCTAGAGAAAATATAAAAAAAAAGACCTAATATTCTAACCTCAAATAAAAGAAGAACTATTAACAAATGACCTCGCTCCATTAACAAGCCCACATAAGCACTAAAAATCAACATAATTCTTAAAAACCTAAAACTAAGATTTGTTTCAACAAACATATCGCAACTAAAGCTTTTTTAAGAAGCATTAATCTTGTAAATTAAAAGAAGAAAAATTTTCTAGTTGCTAAACCACTAAGTGACTCGAACACCTCTGTTTTACTTTCAAAGTAAAAAGCCTCCAAAGGCAAATGATCAATGCAAAAGATTATCCCAAAATAAATGAAAAATAGGAACTACAAGATAATAAACGAAATAAAAAGCAGTAAAAACCTGACCTAAAATTTCATAAGGAGCCTCCACTGGACACGCTCCAATTCATCCTAACAAAATAAAAGTAGAAACTAACATTCAAAAAAGAACTTGTCTAACAGGATAAAAAACTTCTCTTCGAAAGTTACCAGCGCGAGTCAAAGGAAGAATAAACAAAATAAGGATCGATATCACTAAACCAATAACCCCCCCTAATTTGTTAGGAATAGAACGCAAGATAGCATACGCAAACAGAAAATATCATTCAGGTTGAATATGCACTGGTGTGACTAAAGGATTAGCAGGAACAAAATTTTCTGGGTCCCCTAAAAGAAAAGGAGAAACAAAAACCAATATGAAAAAAAGAAAAAAAACAAACACAAACCCAAACAGGTCCTTRATTGAATAATAAGAATGAAATGAGACTTTCTCTCTATCTCTATTTAACCCCAACGGATTCCTAGACCCCGTCTCATGAAGAAACAAAATATGTAAAACAGATGCTGCAACAATTACAAAAGGAAACAAAAAATGAAAAGAAAAAAATCGTGTTAAAGTAGCGCTATCCACCGCAAAACCACCTCAAATTCATTCTACTAACATCCGCCCCACATAAGGAATGGCAGACAAAATGTTAGTAATAACAGTAGCAGCCCAAAAAGATATTTGAGCCCACGGCAAAACGTACCCAACAAAAGCTGTCACTATAACCAACAACAACAGAACTACTCCAACATTCCAAGTGTGCATATAGATATACGAACCATAATAAATACCCCGACCCACATGAAAATACAAACAAATAAAAAATAAAGAAGCCCCGTTAGCATGAACTGCTCGTAAAAGTCAACCATAATTTACATCACGCCTTAGATGTACAACTGATGAAAACGCAAGATCAACATGTCCAATATAATGCATAGCCAAAAAGATCCCAGTAAGTAACTGCATCACTAAACACAAACCCAAGAGAGACCCAAAATTTCATCAAGAAGAAAGATTTCTAGCAGCAGGTAAATCGACAACTGCACTATTTACAAGTTTTATTAAAGGATGTCTCTTTCGCAAAGGACTAAACATTTATACAGAAAACGGACGCAAAGAACCTTTCCTAAAATAACAAACTTTTACTACACAAACTAAGCTTAAAAAAAGCACAAACCCCAAACCAATTACAACCAAACAACCTTCCATAGAATACAAAAACCCCCCCTTTTCCTCTAACCCATCAACCAAAAAAAACTTAAAAGGAAAAAAACTTGCAAAAAAAATAACCACTAAAACTATTCAACCGCCTTTTGATTTATCAAAAAAAAAATTAGGAATTATAGAAATCACATAACCAAACATTACAAGCAGTCCCCCCTCATAAATTAAAAAAAATGAAAAACCATATCATCTTAAACCGACAAATCCAATTATTGTCCTTATCAAAATTACTAGACTAAAGACAACCACCACTATAAAGACTCCTTGCTGCACTATTGGTAAAAAAAAGATAAAGCTAAGCATTAAGCCACTAAAAAGAGCTAAAAACATACAAATAATAGTTTAATAAAAACGATAACTTTGGGTGTTACTGTTTGGGTAAAAATCCATTATTTGAATCAAAAGAGAGAAAACCCATAAACAGAGCTACAATCCGTCACCTATAACTTCGGCCATCTTTTGTAAAATAACAAAAAGAAAAAAATGAAAGCAAGTCAGCCCAAAGAAACTGGAAGAAAAGACTTTCACGTAAGACTCATTAACTTATCATAACGAATACGGGGCAAACTTCCTCGAACTCAAAGAAACACAAACCCAAAAAATAAAGTTTTTAATAAAAATCCCCCTACCAGATTAAAAATAAAAAAACAATCTCCACCAAAAAAAATAATACTTCTCACCAAACTTATCCTCAAAATGCTTCCATATTCTGCCATAAAAATAAGGGCGAATCTTCCAGCACTATACTCAATATTAAATCCCGAAACAATCTCTGACTCTCCCTCAGCAAAATCAAAAGGAGCACGATTCGTTTCCGCTAACGTTCTTACAAACCAAACAAAACCTAACAAAAAACAACAAAGAACAATTCAGCATCCTTTGGCCTGAAAAAAACCAAAGAAAAAAATATTGTATCTTCCCACCAAACACACCCTCCTTAGTAAAATTAGCACTATACTAATCTCATAAGAAATAGTCTGTGCCACAGCCCGCAGACTTCCTAAGAGCGCATACTTGGAGTTAGAAGATCAACCCGCTAACAATGTTCCATACACCCTTATTCTAGACACACACAAAAAAAACAAAATACCAAAGCCAAAACAGTAAACATGATAACCAAAAGAAGGATAAACTACCCAAAGACACAGAGAAAGACAAAGGCTTAAAATAGGGGCCAGTATAAAGACAAACCAGTTAGATAAAGCAGGCTTTACTTGTTCCTTAACGAAAAGTTTAACCGCATCCGCCAGTGGCTGAGGCAGCCCCGCCAATCTTGGCTTATTAGGCCCTTTCCGAAGCTGGATGTACCCCAAAACTTTTCGCTCTAAAAGAGTATAAAAAGCAACAGCTAACAGCAGCCCAACTGCTTGCACAACAAACCTAACAACTGAAAACATCGTTAAGGAAAATTATTAAAATTTTATATTTAAAGCTTAAATCTAATGCACTATTCTGCCACCCAAACTCATTATTGTGTGCACCAAATATAAAGTACATCTACTGAATCTAACTCAATCGCAAAATTTTGCTAACACAAAAATATAAAATACAAAAAACTGGTCCTTTCGTACTAAGATTTTTTAGTCTAACAAAAAAGATAGAAACCAACCTGGCTTACACCGGTTTGAACCCAACTCACGTATTGTTTTAATAGTCGAACAGACTAACCCTTAAAGCTTCTACACCTTACAAGGAGACAACAAGTCAACATCGAGGTCGCAATCTTTTTCGTCAATAAGAACTCTCTGAAAAAATTACGCTGTTATCCCTATRGTAACTTATTCTAATAATCAAAAAGCTTGGATCTTTTATTAAACTTAAAGTACTCTTCTAAAAAAAGGATTTTTTCCTTTTTAGTCACCCCAACCAAACTAACATAATTTTATTTTTTATTCTTTTAAGATAAAAAATAAAATTTTAAAGTAAAGCTTAATAGGGTCTTCTTGTCTTTTTTTGTTACTTTCGCTTCTTCACGCTACCAGCAATTTTTATTTTGCAATAGAGACAGTCATATTCTTATTTTTTCCTTCATTCTAGCCTCCAATAAAAAGGCAAATGATTATGCTACCTTTGCACGGTCAAGATACCGCGGCCATTTAAATTTCATTGGGCAGAAATTACTTACCATAAAAAACGGTAAGCTATGTTTTTGATAAACAGTTAGAATAAAATTTTGCCTAGTTCCTTTATTACACTATCTTGGRCTTATTTTTAAATAGCCGATAACCGGCTAAAAATTAAAAAACTAATACTTATATTAGCATTATTACAACAAAAAGTAATTTTTTTGAAAATCTGCATAAATATAAAAATAAAATAATATTAAACAGCAATCTAAAACGAATTTTTTAAAAATGGCAGCTTTTATGCCCACACAAAAACTGTATATCTTTAATTATAGCGAGTTTTTTGAGCTTATCCCCAAAAAACTTAAATTTTTTTTAACTGAAAGTTGATATTCTTTAAACACTTCTGCAAAAACAAGCTATTGTTTTGTTCGACAAGCTTTTAACTTCTATTTTTTTTTATTTCGATATTATTTCAACAGTAAACGATTAGTTCTAAACATAAAAAAAATAGATCACAAAACTTCGAGAATTATTATAATCATTTTAAATTTCTAGCCAAACCATGATACAAAAAGTAAAAATGTCACAATTTTTATTTTTTTTAATACTTTCCCTAAAGGTACTTTTTACAGACTTATTTCTTTTACCTATACTAAAAAAAAACATGATTTATAAAAACAAAACATTTTAAAATTATTTTTTTAACAAAATCAAAAAAAACCTATAAGGTTTTCTTCTCAATGTAAGTGAGACACATCTTAAATGCTTTTTTTTGCAAAATAAGAGCAGCTTCCGCTACTCTTACTATGTTACGACTTATCTTTTTTAAACAAAAAGAGCGACGGGCGATTTGTACACATTTCAGAGCACATTTCATTGCTACATTTTAATCAACAATTACTTTTAAATACAATTTCATAAGCTAGTTTCCACAGCTTTATTCACTAAACTAAATTAATGTAGCCCATTTCTACTTTTATACTAGCTGCACTGGGACCTGATGTCTCAACAAAAATTTTTTTGCTCATAACTGATTTCTAAATATGAGCTGACAACGGAAATACACAAACTATCTAAAAACAATAAAAGAACACTTAATCGCGGATTATCGGTTACAGAACAGGCTCCTCTAAGGTGGGTGGAACACCGCCAAGTCCTTTGGGTTTTAAGATTTCTTTTAATACCCAGGTGTATTTAAATAAAAAGTAAAATAGCAGGGTCTCTAATCCTGGTTTAAATTTAAAATTTTGTGGCGTCATAAAACAACTAAGACACTCAAAAGCCAAAAATGTTAGCAGATTTTACCCCTAAACAAGAATTTATTTGTCGAACAATCAACTAACCACATTTAAACCAAAAACCTTAACTCGAATTCTTTGTATAACCGCAGCAGCTGGCACAAAATTGGCCAATTCTCTAATCCATGGCTAAATCAAGCTTACACTTAAGTTTTAATTTTTTGTACTGACGCTGTAAATAGTTCAGAAATTATAAATAAATTAAAATCTAACAATGTTCTTTTAGATAAAACAATCCTTACGAGCCCACGTAAATTATCATGTATCAACCTAGATAAAGCTAAGCAAAAAGCCAGAACCAAACTTTGAGATTAATAAAAGAATTTTATTCATGTCTGGGGTATGAGCCCAACAGCTTAAACCTTAGCTTATTTTATTACAAGCCTTAATAAAATTATACCTTCAAAGCTGCAATTTGACATTGTTTTTCAACTATAAAGCCCTACCTAACAATGCTCATCTCCATAAAGGTTCAATAAAAGAAAGAAAATATAAGCTTGAATCAAACAAACGCCAATTTCAAACACAAAATAAAACACCCCAACAACTAACAAAACTCCCACTGCAGAAAAAGAGTACAAGAAAAACCCACTTCTTAAATAGCTTCCTAAAAGGCATAAAACGATATGACCAGCCCCCATGTTAGCAGCTAACCGGACAGAAAGAGTAATAGGCCGCACTCTGAGACTAACAGTTTCAACTAAAACCCAAAATGGATTTAAAATACCAGGAGCCCCAACAGGCAAAAAAACAGCAATAAAGGAACTTAGCCTATAAAAGCTACTTCTTAAAATTAATCTAAGTCACAAAACAGACCCCATCACAAAAGTGACCACCAAGTGCCTAGTTCTCCTAAAGACATAAGGAAACAAACCAGACAAATTGAACCTTAACAAAAAAATTATTAAACTGCACACAAAACTTGCGAAACCACCTAAGAGCTTGCCACGCCCTCGTAAAACTTGCGAATAAACAAACCTCCTTACTAAATCAAGAACCCTACTGGCCCGGCTAGTCCCCCATCAAAAACATCTTGCAAAAAAAACTATAAAGAAAACACCACTAAATCACATCACTAGCCCAACTCCTAAAAAGTTTCCATTTTGTTCGTCAAAAGAAGAAAAAATATCCATTAGCATACTTACCAACATCAAACAAGGGGACTAACGCCCTCTTCAGAAAGCCTCCCCATCCCCAAATATCTTTTTTTTCACCACCAAACAAGCCCACAAAAAGCAAAAATTAAAAAAAACAATAACACTGACAAAAAAACTCACCTCAACGGCGCCAACTGTGGCATCAAAAAATGCTTTAAACAAAGCTACAAAAAATTGACAATCTTTTATTATTAATTAACTAATTTTTTATTCCCCTCTTCTAATAACTCATTGCACAAAATCCTCTACATCCACTGCTTCAATTACAATCGGCATAAAGGAATGATTAGCACCACAAATTTCTGAGCACTGGCCATAAAAAATACCAGGACGTGACACAAAAAATCTAACTTGGTTTAGCCGACCAGGAACCGCATCTGCTTTTACCCCTAAGCAAGGAACGGTCCAAGAATGTAAAACATCTGCAGCAGTAACTAAAACACGAACATCTACCCCCACCGGCACCACTGTACGGTGATCTACCTCAAGCAACCGATAATCTCCCCTAGTTAAATCTCTAGTAGCCACTATATAAGAATCAAATTCTAAGTCTAGAAAGTCAGAATACTCATAAGATCAGTATCACTGATGACCTACTGCCTTAATAGAAAGACCCGGGTCATTGACCTCATCTAAAAGATAAAGCAACCGCAAAGAGGGCAATGCAAGAAAAATAAGAACAACACCAGGAAGCACAGTCCAAATAGCCTCAATTTCCTGACATTCTAACAAATAGCGGCTTCTAAATGAGCCACGCATAAGCCTAAAAGCTGCATAACCAACTAGACTTATGATTAAGACAAAAACCAATATTGCATGATCATGAAAAAAAATAAGCTGCTCCATCAAAGGAGACGCAGCATCTTGAAACCCTCACTGTGATCAAACAGCCATACAAGCTTTAGCAACAATTCGTTTTCTAAGACTTTGAAGGCCCAAAGTTTAAATAACCTAAAAGCTCTAAATATGAATTTTAAACCACTAATGACCCTGTTTCTGAAGAACTATGAAAATCAACAGGAAGTCGGTTATCTCACTCTAAAGAAGTACTCAAAGAAGAAGCCCAGACTACCCTTCGTTGTGCAACAAATGCTTCTCAGACAATAAATATAAAATAAAGAACAGCTACAAACGAAATTATAGATCCTATAGACCTGACAACATTTCACTTAGTGTAAGCATCAGGGTAATCTGAATAACGACGAGGCATGCTTCTAAGACCTAGAAAGTGTTGAGGAAAAAAAGTTACGTTAACCCCAACAAACATAAGAATAAAATGGGCCTTAGTTCACCGGCTATTCAAAGAAACCCCAATAATTAAAGGAAATCAATAATTGAACCCCCCAAACAATGCAAACACCGCTCCCATAGACAGCACATAATGAAAGTGAGCAACTACATAATAGGTATCGTGTAGCAACACATCAATCCTAGAATTAGAAAGAACAATCCCAGTTAAACCGCCCACTATAAAAAGAAAAATAAAACCAAGAGCTCAAAGCATAGCCCTTTCATACTTTACTTTTGACCCGTGAATTGTCGCCAACCAGCTAAAAACTTTAATCCCAGTAGGTACAGCAATAATCATAGTCGCAGCCGTAAAATAAGCACGAGTATCCACATCCATTCCAACAACAAACATGTGATGAGCCCACACCACAAAACCAAGAAGCCCAATAGCGAGCATAGCATAAATTATTCCCAAATGCCCAAATGCTTCTTTTTTGGTTCTATGGTGATTTACAATATGAGAAATCATACCAAAACCCGGCAAAATCAAAATATACACTTCGGGATGTCCAAAAAATCAAAAAAGATGTTGATACAAAATGGGATCCCCCCCACCTGCAGGGTCAAAAAAAGAAGTGTTAAAATTTCGATCTGTTAACAATATCGTAATCGCCCCAGCGAGGACAGGAAGTGACAACAACAACAAAATAGCAGTAATTTTAACGGACCAAACAAACAAAGGTAGCCGCTCAAACTGCAAACCTCGCCAACGCATGTTAACTACAGTAGTAATGAAATTAATTGCTCCTAAAATAGAAGAAACACCCGCTAAATGAAGAGAAAAAATAGCAAGATCAACAGACCCCCCGGCATGGGCCACATTTCCTGACAGAGGGGGGTACACCGTTCACCCTGTACCAGCACCGCCTTCCACAGCAGCAGAGCCTARTAACAGAGTTAATGAAGGAGGCAAGAGCCAAAAGCTTATATTATTTATACGAGGAAAGGCCATATCCGGTGCACCAAGCATCAAAGGAACCAACCAGTTCCCAAAGCCCCCAATTATAACCGGCATAACTAGAAAAAAAATTATAACAAAAGCATGAGCTGTTACAATTACATTATATAAGTGGTCATCTCCAAGAAGTGCCCCCGGCTGCCCCAACTCCGCACGAATTAATATACTTAAACCTGTTCCTACAAGACCAGACCAAATGCCAAAAAGAAAATACAAAGTACCAATATCTTTATGATTAGTAGAATAAACCCACCGCATACGCCAAACACAAAAAAATCTCGTAAAAAGGCAGACCCAGAACAACTAAAACAACAAAAATACTTACAGAAACGCTAGAATAAAATTTTGCAGAACCTCCCCACCCAATATCAGTAGCCAGAATTAAAACAAAGACAAAGTTTAAATAATAAAATAAACTTAACAAAGACCCTAGAATTAATCCACCAAGCCAAAAAACCCCTCTCTTAGTCACCATGCCCTGAATACCAATTATCTTTATAACAAAACCCCTCAAAGGAGGCAAACCCCCCATAGATAGAAGTCCCACAAAGATAAAACAAATCTGGGCAGAAGTAATCTGACTAACTCGACCAAGGCCAGCAATATAAAAAAAGTAAAATAACCCCCCCGACAACACAAAATAGAAACTATAGTAAAAAATCCTCCTAAAAAAAGAAGCACTCAACAACCTAAGGAGCCACCCCCAGTGCCCAATTGAAGAATACGCTATCAACAAGCGAATTTGAACTTGCCCAATACCCAGCACTCCACCAATAATTCTAGAAAAAAGACCAAAAATCAGAAGTAAAAAGTAAAAATTATACGAAAATCCCCCTAAAATAAAAAATGGGCCAAACTTTTGTCACGTCAATAAAACCCCACAACAAAATCATCTGAGCCCCCCCATAACAGAGGGAACCCACCAATGAAAGGGCGCTACCCCCAACTTTAGACACAAACCAAAAAAACAAAATAGCATAAAAGCAGTTCCACAACCCCCAAAAAATCAAGAAAAAAGATAATCTCCCAAAGAAAACCCACCTAATAAAATAAATCTCCTGCCCAAAGCCTGGACAATAAAGTACTTAACCGCCCTTTCCACACCCTGCCCCCCCTCAAAACCTTGCACTATTAGTGGGATAAAACCTAACAAATTAATTTCAAGCCCTAGTCAGACCCCTAATCAATGAGAAGAACTCACAGCAAGAAGACTTCCCACAACACAAAGTAAACTAAAGCCATAAGAAAAAGGAAATATTAAAACCATTTTAAAACAAGAATGGAATTAAACCACCCACACAGCAGTTAGAAGCCGCTATACAACAATCAGTGTTTGTTTT